TTCTTCTAAGTTTAAAGAAAAATGCAGAAGAAAGGTGTGGATAAATGGAAGGATGAGAGAAAGAAAGAAAAAGAATATCAATGATATAGAATTCCAATATGTAGGGTCTATAAGTCATCTCATAAAAGACAGTGTAAAAAAGCATCAATACTAATGGATTCAATATTCAACGAATCCTTCTTATAGAAGAAAAAAATCAAGAGCTTCGAGCCAATAAAGACTAAGAAGGTTGACTCAATAATAAATTGGATTATGAGCTCCGTTGTAGAATTCTGACCTAACCATTAAGTACGAAGCGGTGGGAACGATGAAACCTGTGAATTCAAAAGATTTTATTGAACAAATGAATCTTACTAATTCACTAGTCGGGATGGCGAAATGAACCGTAAATCAATTCATCTATTCTGAAAAGTCACGAACAAGCGCTACGACTGAAATAGAGATTGCAAGAGTAAATATTCGCCCGCGAAAACTTTTTGAATCCTTTTATTCGCGAGGAGCTGGATGAGAAGAAACTCTCACGTCCAGTTCTGTAGTAGAGATGGAATTCCAAAACAACCATCAACTATAACCCCAAAAGAACTAGATTCCGTAAACAACATAGAGGAAGAATGAAGGGAATATCTTATCGAGGGAATCATATTTGTTTCGGTAAATATGCTCTTCAGGCACTTGAACCTGCTTGGATCACATCTAGACAAATCGAAGCAGGTCGACGAGCAATGACACGAAATGCACGTCGTGGTGGAAAAATATGGGTCCGTCTATTTCCAGACAAACCAGTTACAGTAAGACCTGCTGAAACACGTATGGGTTCGGGGAAAGGATCCCCTGAATATTGGGTAGCTGTTGTTAAACCGGGACGAATACTATATGAAATGGGTGGAGTAAGCGAAAATATAGCTCGAAGGGCTATTTTAATAGCAGCATCCAAAATGCCTATACGAACTCAATTTATTATTTCGGGATAAAAATGTAGAACTGACAGAAATGAGTCTTGGGGATGAAATAAAACCACAGGTTTCTTTTTTTGGACAAAGAATATTTCTTTTACTTTCTTCATCTTTTGCATTGGAAGAATAGACTAAAAAATTGATATGATTCAACCTCAGACCCATTTAAATGTAGCGGATAACAGCGGGGCTCGAGAATTGATGTGTATTCGAATCCTAGGAGCTAGTAATCGCCGATATGCTCATATTGGTGACGTTATTGTTGCTGTGATCAAAGAAGCAGTACCAAACATGCCCCTAGAAAAATCAGAAGTAGTCCGAGCTGTAATTGTTCGTACCTGTAAAGAACTTAAACGTGACAGCGGTATGATAATACGATATGATGACAATGCTGCAGTTGTGATTGATCAAGAAGGAAATCCAAAAGGAACTCGAATTTTTGGTGCAATCCCCCGGGAGTTGAGACAATTCAATTTTACTAAAATAGTTTCATTAGCCCCCGAGGTATTATAAAATAAAATGCGATCGTGATATCTTTAGGGTATTTGAAAGAAATAGATTCAAAACTAGATTAATTCGTAGATTGTGTCTCACGCATATACCTTGAAAAATTCATATTCATAAACCAATAAAAAAAAAACATGTTGATTATATCCAATTTTGAGGCACCAATCATTTTACTTCACCATGGGTAGAGACACTATTGCTGAGATAATAACCTCTATACGAAATGCTGATATGGATAGAAAAAGAGTTGTTCGCATAGGATCTACTAATATTACCGAAAATATTGTTAAAATACTTTTCCGAGAAGGTTTTATCGAAAACGTCAGAAAACATCGAGAAAAAAACAAATCTTTTTTGGTTTTAACCCTCCGACATAGAAGGAATAGGAAAAGGCCTTATAGAAATTTTTTAAATTTAAAACGGATCAGTCGACCCGGTCTACGAATCTATTCTAACTCTCAACGAATTCCTAGAATTTTAGGTGGGATGGGGATTGTAATTCTTTCTACCTCTCGGGGTCTAATGACAGACCGGGAGGCTCGACTAGAAGGAATCGGCGGAGAAATTTTGTGTTATATATGGTAATCCTTTTAATATCTAAATGGGATCCGAAACCTCTTCCTATTTGTAAAAAAAAAAAGAAAGGGGGGGAGTTGTCTAATATCCTTTCTCCTCTCTTAGTTAATACTTCAAGGAGGCTTTGAATGAAAGAAGAAAAATGGATTCATGAAGGTTTAATTACTGAATCGCTTCCCAATGGCATGTTCCGGGTTCGGTTAGATAATGGAGATCTGATTCTAGGTTATATTTCAGGAAAGATACGACGTCGTTCTATACAGATACTGATAGGCGATAAAGTCCAAATTGAAGTCAGTCGTTATGATTCAAACAGAGGACGTATAATTTATCGACTCCCAAACAAGGATTCGAAAGATTAGGTCGTTTTTATTTAATACGACTCGATATGAAAAATTCCAAGAAACTTATTTTCTACCAAGAAGTAGATTCAGAATTAAGATAAGGAATGACAAATATGAAAA